AAGGAGAAGATACGGGTTCGATTCCCGCCGCTCGCCGGCTTAATTTAGTTTTAGTAAGGTACTATGAGAAGAAATTTAGTCTAGTTGACTACTTAACTACTTATACTAAATTAAGTAGGTGTTAGTCTAGTACCATATCCCTTACTACCTTACCCTCCCTTTGCACCCCTTTCAAAAAAAAGGTGCTCCGGAGGCGGGAATCGAACCCGCCAAGAGGGCTCCCTGAATCGGGGATTCACCGAGAAGAACAACTGGCAAACTGCTTTTAAAGGGAAGCGGGGTAGACTGTGCCTTTCTTTCATTTCTTTTTTCTTTTCCACAGGGTAGGAAAGAGCTTCGAGAGTTCTTCTCGTAGGGGTAAGTGACTTCGCAAACTGCTCAATTTAGCCCTCTAGGGCCGGGAACTAATGAATAAAAAGGGGTTGGATACCGCCACAGCCCTCTACCATATCTAGACAAATAGAATAGTCCATTTATACAGATTGCTAAGTGCGGAGACGGGAATCGAACCCGTGACCTCAAGGTTATGAGCCTCGTGAGCTACCAAACTGCTCTACTCCGCTCTGGAGAACCAGAAACTAACTGGTGGGCGAAAAAGATTGAATACAAGCCTCTACCATGACAAGCCTGGCCTCTATCATCTCTAGACAAATAGAATAGTCCTTTTATACAGAAAGGAGCGGGTAGCGGGAATCGAACCCGCATCGTTAGCTTGGAAGGCTAGGGGTTATAGTCGACGTTGGTTGATTTTTTTTAACGTCTCTAATTCAAAACCGAACATGAAATTTTTATTTCATTCGGCTCCTTTATGGATATTCTCATCACTTAACATCTATGTCAGCTTTTCTATCTGAATGGAACCAAAGCTCTCCGCTTTCTAGATGATCCTTATAGAATAGGGAATAGAAATTCTCCTAAATCTATCTAATCTACTTACTTCGTTCCCTAATTTCATTCAAGGGATCCTGAGGAAAAGATTTAGGTTTCCACCGAGCTTAAACAATATGCTGATGGTTCTAGTAAACCAAAACTACCGTTTTTTAGCTGTTTGGCTTCCATTTCCTTTTTTTAACAAAAAAAGATTTAGTTACGATTGGAAATAAACTTTTTTGTATCTTTATCCATAGATCCTTTACTCCTATTTTACTCCTATTTCAAAAATAGGAGTACTTAATCCAATGCAAAATTATGCTTCGCGACTCTGTACTCATAATCCAATTTGGATTTTGGATGCAATTTCAATTAGTCTTTGGATACAAATCGCGAAAATGTATATTCTTCCTCAATATGCTATTGAGAGGAAAAGGATTAAATCCTTTATAAGAATTAAAGTTTTCATCGGAATATAAAAAACTTAAGAATGCCTTAAGTATATCCAGTTATTAATAGAACGAATCACACTTTTACCACTAAACTATACCCGCTACATGTAGATTATGATACCAACGCTACCCTTTGTCAAGGGTAGCCGTTCGAGAAGGAGGCTAATTCCCCTTTATGGAATCAAATGGAGAAGGTTCATGACAGTGAGTGGTTGGTACTTCGCTCGCGGGCCTTTACTTTAAGGTTTAGATAGCCTCTCCGGTCTGTAAAATACATCTCTTCTTACCTTCCCAATAGCGTATGAACCAAATGTATGCACTTCAATTAGGGTCGTATTCTATGGTTACGACTACAATGATCATTATTTGCTTTGCGAGGACGTAAGTGTACCAGACTGCTGTAAGGAATAGTTTGATTATTCCTACAATATACACTAGGAGATATAGGGGACAGTACTGCCTCATAAACCCCTTTCTTCCTTTTCCTTTTTGTTCAATTCTGAGCAAAGAAATTGGGAAGATGTTTTCTTCACACACTTATCATAAAGTCCGAACTGTAGAGAAAGAGTAAGATTAATTTTTGAAATTCATCATAGATTTTCCTTATGGCTTGAGAGAAGCAAGAAACAAAGAATCGTAACTTAAAGAGAAAAGCGGACGGGACCCGACGGATTTACCTGATGTAAAGAAGATCCTAATGTCTCTGGTTAGTCGACCCTCCCCGTTTACAAATTTCCTCTCCTCTTTTCCATGACCATTACCAAACGTTCCTCCCAAGAATCATATTGGGTATCTGTTCCCTTACTTTTCCCGCTAGGGTTGGGAATCTTATATTTTCCATATCCATATACCACCGAACCCTTAGGGTTTCAGAATCCTTCTTTTTTCCTAGTCTTCGGAAACAGAAAACCCATAGCCAGGAGGGGTTAGGTATGTAGGGTATGGTTTATTTTTTTTGTTGGGCAGGCAGTAGAATAATTTTTATACTCTGCAGTATAAATTCTACTGCCCACTTTTTACAAGCAAATTGTTGATAAAACTCTAACATAGTTTGTTCAAAATGCACCAACCAGAATCCTTGGAGAATGTTCAAGTACCTCCAGGGGTACCTGTTAAAAATCGCTTCATTCAATCTTTCACCAAAACAGACAAGAAGTATAGCACTGAAAATCAATACCCAGACATATATATGGGTATATGAAGAGCGCGAATTCCTTTATACCCTGCCCAATTAGAATTAGAGGAAATAAAACATAAATGGAGAAAGTTCTCATCATAAGATCAGCCAATAGAATAAAAAAGTCACTAATTCTGCAGAACGTTCTGAGCACGTGAAAAGTCAATAGCCTAAAGAAAAAAAACCTCTACTTTGGGCAAGTGATAAGAGAGAATATTCTTATTTTTCTTGATTTTCTCAAGGTTTTGAACCTCGCCACGAATAAACTTCTGTATCTCGATATATAATATAGAGATTACATACATATATAACCTCTACATATATCTCTATATATACATATATAACGTATATTATACAGTAGACTCATAATGGGAAATCAAAGTGGCTAATTTTTGAATTGAGTAAAAGGCCCTTTTAACTCAGTGGTAGAGTAATGCCATGGTAAGGCATAAGCCATCGGTTCAAATCCGATAAAGGGCTTTTTTTAATTTGGTAGCGAAGTAATGCCATGCTAAGACGTAAGTCATCGGTTCGAATCCGATAAAGTACTTTTCTACTAATACTAAATTTATTATTTATTCCCCTTTTTTCTTTTTTTTTTTATTTCTCTATTTTTTCTTGAATTTTATGACTTAGTGCAGGATGCATGCATTTTTAGTCTGAACACTAAACGAAGCACGGAGTGTAAATTGCAAAAAAGAAATAAAATTAGACTCTTTTTCCTGTTAGATCAATCAAATCACCACCTCTACTGAACTAATCTAGAATCCCTTTTATTAATCTATTCTATACCTTTTAAATGAAATGAATTTCCCTAAAAAGTAGGAGATGATCCGTGAGTTAACCTAATCATCAACTAAAAAAAATCCTATGAAAGCATAACAGAAAAGTAGGAAAGACTCTTTGCTTTGGATCTAGTTATACTCTTCGAGTATATTGACAATTCAAAAAAACTGCTCATACTATCATTATAGTATAATGACGGGCGGTTGTATATGGCCCTATCGTCTAGTGATGCCCCTATCGTCTAGTGGTTCAGGACATCTCTCTTTCAAGGAGGCAGCGGGGATTCGACTTCCCCTGGGGGTAGGGAGTATTATGAAAGGAGGTTAATCATAGATTATCAAAAACCCTAGAATAAATTCTTCCTGGGTCGATGCCCGAGCGGTTAATGGGGACGGACTGTAAATTCGTTGACGATATGTCTACGCTGGTTCAAATCCAGCTCGGCCCAAAAATCTAGGGCTTCGTGAATATGAACTAAATCCATTTGTTTTTCTTCCATAAAAAAATCTGATCCATAGAAATAAAGGATAAAGAGAAAAGGGGAAATTTCCTTCTAATCCATATCTCTCTCATTCTTCTTTTACAAACAAAAGGTTTTTTTCTTATTGAAAGGTGGATTCTCATCGATTTTTTGCGATAAAAAATCGCGACATACTAGTTCTGTCACTCTCACTATACCCACATATCATATGTGGGTATGTAGTATATGATTACTTTATTTTTTAGAGTACGACAAACGAATCGAATCTTCTTATGATTCTACCTAAAAATAGGTATAGGTATGTATGCCATACACCCCGCGGGGATTGTAGTTCAATTGGTCAGAGCACCGCCCTGTCAAGGCGGAAGCTGCGGGTTCGAGCCCCGTCAGTCCCGAACTGGGGTTCAATGAATGGAGAAATTCACCTTTCCTTTTTCCATGAAAAATTTCCATTTCACTTTTTTTATTTCGCTTTTTTCATTAAAGAGGGAGGGGAGTACTATAGGAGTTTTTTTCACTACTCCTGGTTGATAAAGAAAGACGTACATATCATACATGGAGTATTATAACTCAAATAGATTATCCCTTGATTACAAATTCTAATTTAGGATAGTACCCTATCCTTATGATAATACCACCCTCTTCTTAACTTCCTATTCGACTCTTATCTTATGGAATAAAGTAGCCATATTTTACCGTAATCCATACACAAATCGTATTCGTTTATTCTTAGACAGCGAATTAGTACTTTTTGGATTCAACCAGGCCCCTTCCATTTTGTAGTTCCAACTTTGTTTGTGTATGTTCAATAACTAATTGGAAAGAATCTATCTCATTCTATTTGTGGACTCCTTTTTTAGGGACCCGCTCTCATCTTTAGACCCCAAAAGTGGATATTCATAGTATCCTAATAAAATAAAAGAAAAACCAAGCAAAGCAAACGCCTTTTTTCTTAAATTTTAAATATTTGATTTTTTTTATTTAAGCCCTCTTTTCTCCATCTCACTTCTACTGCTTATTTGGATCTCTATGTGACCCATAGAAAGTCAGTCATATAATACATACATAGTTGTATGTATAACTATAAGAAAAAGGAGGAGAAATTGGATAAGATAAGAAAAACCGTGGGTTATAGATATAGAAAAGAAAAAGCAGAAAAGGATGAAAAAAGAGAGAATTCCTAATCTAATCAAAAGACCTATTTTTATTTTGGTCTTAGTATAAATAAGGGATCTTCCTATGTTATACTATTCCACTCTCAATCATGAATTGATTTGATAGATCCGATATTCATAATATTGAATTAATTCAGTATTATCAGAATGTAAATCCTCTCCTTGAATTTACAGGATACCCCCTTTTCCTCTCCATGGGATTACATCCCGAGTTATTGCGAAAAAAAAAAGAAAGAGGTTATGGAAGTCAATATTCTCGCATTTATTGCTACTGCACTGTTCATTCTAGTTCCTACTGCCTTTTTACTTATTATTTATGTAAAAACAGTCAGCCAAAACGATTAATTGGAATTCCAATTAATCCTTGAAGAAATGAAAAAGGGATTAAATAAAATAAAAATCCAAGTCTTAAATGAAAGGATCTGGTTGGAATCATAAAGTGTGGTAGAAAGAACTATATGTAGTTCTTTCTACCACACTTTAGAGTCTTTCTATTATATTATCTTGAATCTACATAGAATAGATTAGTAGATTGAAATAGTAGTCTAATTCAATTTCTTTTTTCACTGCATCTACTTAATTTTAATCAAGTCAAAATAAAAAATCGAAGACAATTCTTCATGAAAGAATCTATGGAGGGAGAGAAAAATAATATGAGTATAGTAAAGTAAAAGAAAAAAAGTAAAAACCAGCGAATCTTTCATGCTTAAACATGCGGCGAGATACTTCAAAAAAGCATAAAAATTATTATTCTAAGAATAAGAAAAGAGTATAAAACAAATGGAAAGTGTGTGATATGTTGTGAATAGCTCCGTGGAAGAAAGTCTAATTTTCTTATATATAGAACTTTTTTAACCATTCGTCACTTCTAGTAGAAATTTGGAATTGCTGTAATCGCTCTTTCTATTTCTATCTTTCTATTCTATTCTATTTCTATCTTTCTATTCTATATAGTAGAATAGAATAGTAGAATAGAACGACTCTTTCTTACAAGAGTTTCTTAAAGGAGTGAAACAAAACCAAAGAAAGAAAGAATAAAGTTTGGCAAAATGATCAATTAAAGAAAAGAGTTGATACAACAATTCGACTACTCAATTAATTAGTAGTATCCCTAGAGTCCACTCCTCCCCCATACTACTAGTGAAAGAGAAAATGTAAAGACTACCATTAAAGCAGCCCAAGCGAGACTTACTATATCCATGTAAATTATGTCTCCTATTTCTATGAAGGAATTATTCTACTATTGATCAATAATCATAGTGGAATCAAGGGTACAGAGTCAAAAAGGGATTCTTCCCTAAGGCTATGGATGAATCAGTTCAAGGAATTTACTCCTATTCTTATAGGATTTCTGGTAGAATTGGAGAACATCCTACTTTCGATTAAGTATAAATGTGATACTTAGCGCTTTTCCTTAAAAAAGAGTACGGGGATGATGTCCTGAATAGAAGACGCGAGAATAGGAAGATTTTTTCTTCCTTTTGTCACCTTTTTTATAAGCAAAGGACGTCAGAATATACCATAAAATTAGGATAGATAAATATTTATTAGATACCTACCTTGCCTATGTGTATTTTTAACTTGAACCCTACAGCCCCACTTTCTACCATTCTATGAAAGAATGAGGAGACTTTATCTACAACTACGAAATTGATTTTTGATCAGCCTATTCAACCCGATTCTCGACAGAATCGGTAGCCCTTACTTTAGTATATGTAGGTAGCATAACATAAGATGTGCGATAAATAAAATGTATGATAATTAGGAAGTCTTGCTATTCCTTCGTGGAGTCCTCTTAGATTGAATAAAAAAAAGAATGTCCCTTAGGAGCCCCTTGGCTATCAAGATTTCGGACATCTTAGCCTCGTAGTTTTAAATTATTGAATAGAATCAATTAGGAATCAATTCAAATTAATAAAATAATAAGTAAACGCTACCTCATCCCTATTAATAGCTGTTTGAATCACTACCGACAAAACAAACCCTAGTTTGACTATAGAACTAGGGATTCTAAAAATCCAGTATCCCCAGGCCTAGTTACTCTCTTGCCCCAACTTATGCGAGGTAAGAATTTGTCGAGTTCGATCAGTATCAGTACTATAAGCCTAAGTAAGCCTAAGTATTTTATTGATCAGGCGGCACCCAGATTTGAACTGGGGATAAAGGATTTGCAGTCCCCTGCCTTACCGCTTGGCCATGCCGCCAAAAAATCCGATCTAAAATAGAGAAAAGAGCAAGTATTCATCCGCGTTTTCTTACTAAAATCCCTTTTCTTTTATCTTGAATCTAATTCTACTTACTTTTTTCCATCCAATATTTTTCCAAAAATCTATTCCTGCTTTTTTTGGATCCAGTTTCGATTATTCTCCTCGATGGATTCTATCTTAAAACACACATTGCTAACACTAGAAAACTTCCCTTTTTTTTCTATTGAGATGAAAAAGGAGAAAAAGTGGATTTCCAGCCACAGGCTGCAAAATTTTAGAACAAATTGGAACCATTAACTAGAATTCTCTTTTTTTTGTGAATTGCAGCAGTGAACGACTCTTAAATCGGTATTCTCCCCCTCCCTTCCTTTTAAGAGCATAAAAAAAATAGAATGGATTTATGTCTAATCCGTGTATAGGTAAACTCCAGGTCCGAACAGCATTATTATCCATGGGTCCCCTTTATGTACATATCTCTATAGGGAATCGTGCTTTAATTTTCCGTTGCATTAAATATCTTGAATAAAAAAAGGAAATTTCCTCTGATCTGATATAGAGTATGACCTGACCATCTTATCTTGGCCCACCCAAGTGAAATTACGATAAAAGCGGGGATATGTGGAGAGGTGGATAACTAGATTGGCATGTACTTAAAAAAAAGGACTTACTTTATTTTAGGATTCTACAATGAAATCTTATATTTTTTAGCAATTCTACTACTACGAATACGAAATAAAAAAGAATTCTCAAATTCTTTTTTAAAATTAAACTAAGCGTGCTATTCTAAATCGAACTAAAGTCAAACTTTCTAGTGCTTATAAATTATTATATTATGGCTTTATCCCATTCATAGAAAAGAGATAAAATGAGAAATCTTTGCCATCCAATCTGATTAGAATATCATTAAGTGGCAGAATTTTTTTCTAGGAATGTTTTATCAATTCATTTTCATTCGATTTGTACCCCTGGCAAATTCGAACTTTCCTCGAAATTGTCTCTATTCATATGTATGAAATACATATATGAAATACGTATGTGGAGTTCGCTAGAATTTCATGTGATTCAGTAAACAGAATATAGATTCCATGATTGCTAGATCGATCCATAGGGATTGATGAAGAGTGAGCTGATAATGGAATTTTTCTTCGATAAACAGGAAACTTAAGATTAAGATGCTCCGGAATGGAAATAAGGGAATGTCCATAATACCCGGATTTAGTCAGATCCAATTTGAGGGATTTTTTAGGTTCATTAATCAAGGCTTGGAAGAAGAACTTGAGAAGTTTCCAACAATTAAAGATCCAGATCACGAAATTGCATTTCAATTATTTGCGAAAGGATATCAATTGCTAGAACCCTCGATAAAAGAAAGGGATGCTGTGTATGAATCACTCACCTATTCTTCCGAATTATATGTATCCGCGAGATTAATTTTTGGTTTCGATGTGCAAAAGCAAACCATTTCTATTGGAAACATTCCTATAATGAATTCCTTAGGAACCTTTATAATAAATGGAATATACCGAATTGTGATCAATCAAATATTGCTAAGTCCTGGTATTTACTACCGCTCGGAATTAGACCATAAGGGAATTTCTATCTACACCGGGACTATAATATCAGATTGGGGAGGAAGATCGGAATTAGCAATTGATAAAAAAGAAAGGATATGGGCTCGCGTGAGTAGAAAACAAAAGATATCTATTCTAGTTCTATCATCAGCTATGGGTTCGAATCTAAGAGAAATTCTAGATAATGTTTCCTACCCTGAAATTTTCTTGTCTTTCCCGAATGCTAAGGAGAAGAAGAGGATTGAATCAAAAGAAAAAGCTATTTTGGAGTTTTATCAACAATTTGCTTGTATAGGTGGGGACCTGGTATTTTCAGAGTCCTTATGCGAGGAATTACAAAAGAAATTTTTTCAACAAAAATGTGAATTAGGAAGGATTGGTCGACGAAATATGAATCGGAGACTGAATCTTGATATACCTCAGAACAATACGTTTTTGTTACCACGAGATGTATTGGCCGCTACGGATCATTTGATTGGAATGAAATTTGGAACGGGTATACTTGATGATGACGATATGAATCACTTGAAAAATAAACGTATTCGTTCGGTTGCGGATCTGTTACAAGATCAATTCGGACTGGCTCTTGGTCGTTTACAACATGCGGTTCAAAAAACTATCCGTAGAGTATTCATACGTCAATCGAAATCGACTCCACAAACTTTGGTAACTCCAACTTCAACTTCAATTTTATTAATAACTACTTATGAGACCTTTTTTGGCACATATCCCTTATCTCAAGTTTTTGACCAAACCAATCCATTGACACAAACTGTTCATGGGAGAAAAGTGAGTTGTTTGGGTCCTGGAGGATTGACGGGGAGAACTGCAAGTTTTCGGAGCCGAGATATTCATCCGAGTCACTATGGGCGTATTTGTCCAATTGACACGTCCGAAGGAATCAATGTTGGACTTACTGGATCCTTAGCTATTCATGCGAGAATTGATCACTGGTGGGGATCCGTAGAGAGTCCGTTTTATGAAATATCTGAGAAAGCAAAAGAAAAAAAAGAGAGACAGGCGGTTTATTTATCACCAAATAGAGATGAATATTATATGATAGCAGCAGGAAATTCTTTGTCTTTGAATCAGGGTATTCAGGAAGAGCAGGTTGTTCCAGCTAGATACCGTCAAGAATTCCTGACTATTGCATGGGAACAGATTCATGTTAGAAGTATTTTTCCTTTCCAATATTTTTCTATTGGGGGTTCTCTCATTCCTTTTATTGAGCATAATGATGCGAATCGGGCTTTAATGAGTTCTAATATGCAGCGCCAAGCAGTTCCGCTTTCTCGGTCCGAGAAGTGCATTGTTGGAACTGGATTGGAACGCCAAACAGCTCTATATTCGAGGGTTTCCGTTATAGCCGAACGCGAAGGAAAGATCATTTCTACTAATAGTCACAAGATCCTTTTATCAAGTAGTGGGAAGACTATAAGTATTCCTTTAGTTACCCACCGGCGTTCTAACAAAAATACTTGTATGCACCAAAAACCTCAGGTTCCGTGGGGTAAATCCATTAAAAAAGGACAAATTTTAGCGGAGGGGGCTGCTACAGTTGGTGGAGAGCTTGCTTTAGGAAAAAACGTATTAGTAGCTTATATGCCATGGGAAGGTTACAATTTTGAAGACGCAGTACTAATTAGCGAACGTTTGGTATATGAGGATATTTATACTTCTTTTCACATCCGAAAATATGAAATTCAGACGGATACGACAAGCCAAGGCTCCGCTGAAAAAATAACTAAAGAAATACCACATCTAGAAGAACATTTACTCCGTAATTTGGACAGAAATGGAGTTGTTAGGTTGGGATCCTGGGTAGAAACTGGCGATATTTTAGTAGGTAAATTAACGCCTCAGATAGCGAGCGAATCGTCGTATATCGCGGAAGCTGGACTATTACGAGCCATATTTGGTCTTGAGGTATCCACTTCAAAAGAAACTTCTCTCAAACTACCTATAGGCGGAAGAGGGCGCGTTATCGATGTGAAATGGATCCAGAGGGACCCCCTAGACATAATGGTTCGTGTATATATTTTACAGAAACGTGAAATTAAAGTTGGGGATAAAGTAGCCGGAAGACACGGGAATAAGGGGATCATTTCCAAAATCTTGCCTAGGCAAGATATGCCCTATTTGCAAGATGGAACACCTGTCGATATGGTCTTCAATCCCTTAGGAGTACCCTCACGAATGAATGTGGGACAAATATTTGAAAGCTCGCTCGGATTAGCAGGGGATCTGCTAAAGAAACATTATAGAATAGCACCCTTTGATGAGAGATATGAGCAAGAGGCTTCAAGAAAACTTGTGTTTTCTGAATTATATGAAGCCAGTAAACAAACAAAAAATCCATGGGTATTTGAACCCGAGTACCCGGGAAAAAGCAGAATATTTGATGGAAGAACAGGAGACCCCTTCGAACAACCTGTTCTAATAGGGAAGTCCTATATCTTAAAATTAATTCATCAAGTTGATGAGAAAATCCATGGACGTTCTACTGGGCCCTATTCACTTGTTACACAACAACCTGTTAGAGGAAGAGCTAAGCAAGGGGGACAACGAGTAGGAGAAATGGAAGTTTGGGCTTTAGAAGGATTTGGTGTTGCTCATATTTTACAAGAGATACTTACTTATAAATCTGATCATCTTATAGCTCGCCAAGAAATACTTAATGCTACGATCTGGGGAAAAAGGGTACCTAATCACGAGGATCCTCCAGAATCTTTTCGAGTGCTCGTTCGAGAACTACGATCTTTGGCTCTAGAACTGAATCATTTCCTTGTATCTGAGAAGAACTTCCAGGTTAATAGGGAGGAAGTTTGATCAGAATAAATATAAATTCTTTTCTTATTTTTATTTTATGATTGACCAATATAAACATCAACAACTTAAAATTGGACTCGTTTCCCCTCAACAAATAAAGGCTTGGGCTAACAAAAACCTACCTAATGGGGAAGTCGTTGGCGAAGTCAAAAGGCCCTCTACTTTTCATTATAAAACCGATAAACCAGAAAAAGATGGGTTGTTTTGCGAAAGAATCTTTGGACCCATAAAAAGCGGAATTTGTGCTTGTGGAAATTCTCGAGCGAGCGTAGCTGAAAAGGAAGACGAAAGATTTTGCCAAAAATGCGGCGTAGAATTTGTTGATTCTCGGATACGAAGATATCAAATGGGATACATCAAACTCGCATGTCCCGTGACTCATGTGTGGTATTTGAAAGGTCTTCCTAGTTATATCGCGAACCTTTTAGATAAACCCCTTAAGAAAATGGAAGGCCTAGTATACGGCGATTTCTCTTTTGCTAGGCCCAGCGCTAAAAAACCTACTTTCTTACGATTACGAGGTTTATTCGAAGATGAAATTGCATCCTGTAACCACAGCATTTCTCCCTTTTTTTCTACCCCAGGCTTTGCAACATTTCGAAATCGGGAAATTGCGACAGGAGCAGGTGCTATTAGAGAACAATTAGCAGATTTGGATTTGCGAATTATTATGGAGAATTCCTTGGTCGAATGGAAAGAATTAGAAGATGAGGGGTATAGTGGAGATGAGTGGGAAGATAGAAAAAGGCGAATAAGAAAAATTTTTTTGATTAGACGCATGCAATTGGCAAAACATTTTATTCAAACAAATGTAGAACCGGAATGGATGGTTTTGTGCTTATTACCGGTTCTTCCCCCCGAATTGAGACCCATTGTTTATAGATCTGGGGATAAAGTAGTGACTTCGGATATTAATGAACTTTATAAGAGAGTTATCCGTCGGAACAACAACCTTGCCTATCTATTAAAAAGAAGTGAATTAGCGCCAGCAGATTTAGTAATGTGCCAGGAAAAATTGGTACAAGAAGCTGTGGATACACTTCTTGATAGTGGGTCCCGCGGGCAACCAACGAGGGATGGTCACAATAAAGTATACAAATCACTTTCCGATGTAATTGAAGGTAAAGAGGGAAGGTTTCGCGAGACTCTGCTTGGGAAACGGGTTGATTACTCGGGGCGTTCCGTCATTGTTGTGGGTCCTTCGCTTTCATTACATCAATGTGGATTACCTATAGAGATAGCAATAAAGCTTTTTCAGCTATTTGTAATTCGCGATTTAATCACGAAACGTGCTACTTCTAATGTCAGGATTGCTAAAAGGAAAATTTGGGAAAAAGAACCCATTGTATGGGAAATACTTCAAGAAGTTATGCGGGGACATCCTGTACTGTTGAATAGAGCACCTACCCTGCATAGATTAGGCATACAGGCCTTCCAACCTACTTTAGTAGAGGGGCGTACTATTTGTTTACACCCATTAGTGTGTAAGGGTTTCAATGCAGACTTTGATGGGGATCAAATGGCTGTTCATCTACCTTTATCCTTGGAAGCTCAGGCGGAAGCTCGTTTACTTATGTTTTCTCATATGAATCTCCTATCTCCTGCTATTGGGGATCCTATTTGCGTACCGACTCAAGACATGCTTATCGGACTTTATGTATTAACGATTGGAAACCGTCGGGGTATTTGTGCAAATAGATATAATAGTTGCGGAAACTATCCAAATAAAAAAGTAAATTACAATAATAATAATTATAAGTATACGAAAGATAAAGAACTCCTTTTTTCTAGTTCCTATGATGCACTGGGAGCTTATAGACAGAAACGAATCCGTTTAGACAGTCCCTTGTGGCTCCGATGGAAACTAGATCAACGCATCATTGGGTCAAGAGAAGTTCCGATTGAAGTTCAATATGAATCTTTGGGGACTTATCATGAGATTTATGCCCACTATCTAATAGTGGGAAATAGAAAAAAAGAAATCCATTCTATATACATTCGAAGCACTCTTGGTCATATTTCTTTTTATAGAGAAATAGAGGAAGCCATACAAGGATTTAGTCAGGCCTATTCATACACTATCTAAACAAGGAAGTTAGATTCGGCGATGCCCCTTTCGGGGGGCATTCCGATTTCGCTAGTATCATCGTTTTTGCCGCGCGAATCCCGATTGAGATTAAGGAAAGGAAGTTAATTAAATTTTGAATCACTGACTCAGGCCCATTGTCGAATCCTACTCAGCCGAAAAAGGAGGTACTTATGTATGGCGGAACGGGCCAATCTGGTTTTTCATAATAAAGAGATAGACGGAACTGCTATGAAACGACTTATTAGCAGATTAATAGATCATTTCGGAATGGGATATACATCCCATATACTGGATCAAATAAAGACTCTGGGCTTTCATCAAGCCACTACTACATCGATTTCATTAGGAATCGAAGATCTTTTAACAATACCCTCTAAGGGATGGTTAGTCCAAGACGCGGAACAACAGAGTTTTCTTTTGGAGAAACACTATTATTATGGGGCTGTACACGCGGTAGAAAAATTACGCCAATCCGTTGAGATATGGTATGCTACAAGTGAATATTTGAAACAAGAAATGAATTTGAATTTTCGGATAACGGATCCTTCTAATCCAGTCTATCTAATGTCTTTTTCAGGAGCCAGAGGAAATGCATCTCAAGTACACCAATTAGTAGGTATGAGAGGATTAATGGCGGATCCTCAAGGACAAATGATTGATTTACCTATTCAAAGCAATTTACGCGAGGGGCTTTCTTTGACAGAATATATAATTTCCTGCTACGGAGCCCGCAAAGGGGTTGTAGATACTGCTGTACGAACAGCGGATGCTGGATATCTTACACGTAGACTTGTTGAAGTAGTTCAACATATTATTGTGCGTAGAAGAGATTGTGGTACTATCCGAGGTATTTCTGTGAGTCCTCAAAATGGGATGACAGAAAAACTTTTTGTCCAAACACTAATTGGTCGTGTATTAGCAGACGATATATATATCGGTTCACGATGCATTGCCGCTCGAAATCAAGATATTGGAATTGGATTAGTCAATCGATTCATAACAGCCTTTCGAGCACAACCATTTCGAGCACAACCAATATATATTAGAACCCCCTTTACTTGCCGGAGCACATCTTGGATCTGTCAATTATGTTATGGTCGGAGTCCCACTCATGGCGATCTGGTCGAATTAGGGGAAGCCGTAGGTATTATTGCGGGTCAATCAATTGGGGAGCCAGGGACTCAACTAACATTAAGAACTTTTCATACTGGTGGAGTATTCACGGGGGGTACTGCCGACCTTGTACGATCCCCTTCGAATGGAAAAATCCAATTCAATGAGGGTTTGGTTCACCCCACCCGTACCCGTCATGGGCAGCCTGCTTTTCTCTCTTATATAGACTTGCATGTAACTATTCAGAGTCAGGATATTCTATATAGTCTGAATATCCCCTCAAAAAGCTTGATTCTAGTGCAAAATGATCAATATGTAGAATCCGAACAAGTAATTGCGGAGATTCGTGCCGGAATGTCCACTTTGCATTTTAAAGAAAGGGTACAAAAGCATATTTATTCCGAATCAGACGGGGAAATGCATTGGAGTACTGATGTTTACCATGCGCCCGAATATCAATATGGTAATCTTCGTCGATTACCAAAAGCAAGTCATTTATGGATATTGTCAGTAAGTATGTGCAGATCCAGTATAGCGTCTTTTTCGCTCCACAAGGATCAAGATCAAATGAATACTTATTCTTTTTCTGTTGACGAAAGATATACCTTTGACCTCTCAATGGCTAATGATCAAGTAAGACATAGACTGTTGGGCACTTTTGGTAAAAAAGGTAGGCAAATTCTTGATTATTCAACGCCGGATCGAATCATGTCTAACAGCCATTGGAATTTTGTCTATCCTTCTATTCTTCAAGATAATTCGGATTTATTGGCGAAAAAGCGAAGAAATGGGTTCGTCATTCCATTACAATATCATCAAGAACAAGAGAAAGAACTAATATCCTGTTTGGGGATTTCCATTGAAATACCCTTTATGGGTGTTTTACGTAGAAATACTATTTTTGCTTATTTTGACAATCCACGATACAGAAAAGATAAAAAGGGTTCAGGAATTGTTAAATTTAGGTATAGGACTCTAGAGGACGAATATAGGACTCGAGAGGAAGACTCAGAGGACAAATATGGGAGCCCAGAGAACGAATATAGGATCCGAGAGAAAGAATATTATGAAACCCTAGAAGACGAATATAGGAGTCGAGAGGACGGATATGAAACCCTAGAAGATGAATATGGGATCCTAGAGGACGAATATGAAACCCTAGAAGACGAATACGGGATCCTAGAGGACGAATATAGGACTCGAGAGAAATACTCAGAAGACGAATATGGGACCCGAGAGGACGAATACGGAACTCTAGAGGAAGGCTCAGAGGACGAATATGGGACTTTAGAAGAAGACTCAGAAGAAGACTCAGAGGACGAATACGGGAGCTCAGAAGAAGATTCCGCCTTAAAAAAAGAGGGTTTGATTGAGCATCGAGGAACAAAAGAATTTAGTCTAAAATACCAAAAAGAACTAGATCGATTTTTTTTCATTCTTCAAGAACTGCATATCTTGCCGAGATCCTCATCCCTAAAGGTACTTGATAATAGTATTATTGGAGTGGATACACAACTCACAAAAAATACAAGAAGTCGACTAGGTGGATTGGTCCGAGTGAATAGAAAAAAAAGCCATACGGAACTCAAAATCTTTTCCGGAGATATTCATTTTCCTGAAGAAGCGGATAAGATATTAGGCGGTAGTTTGATACCACCAGAAAGAGAAAAGAAAGATTCTAAGGAATCAAAAAAAAGGAAAAATTGGGTCTATGTTCAACGGAAAAAAATTCTCAAGAGCAAGGAAAAGTATTTTGTTTCGGTTCGACCTGCAGTCGCATATGAAATGAACGAAGGGAGAAATTTAGCAACACTTTTCCCGCAGGATCTCTTGCAAGAAAAGGATAATCTCCAACTTCGACTTGTCCGTTTTATTTCTCATGAAAATAGCAAGTTAACTCAAAGAATTTTTCACACGAATAGTCAATTTGTTCGAACTTGCTTAGTAGTGAATTGGGAACAAGAAGAAAAAGGGGAGGCTCGTGCTTCCCTTGTTGAGGTAAGAGCAAATGATATGATTCGTGATTTCCTAAGAATTGAGTTAGTCAAGTCCACTATTTCGTATACACGAAGAAGGTATGATAGGACAAGTGCAGGACCGATTCCCAATAATGGGTTAGATTGCACCAATACCAATTCCTTTTATTCCAAAGCGAAGATTCAATCACTTAGCCAACATCAAGAAGCTATTGGCACCTTGTTGAATCGAAATAAAGAATACCAATCTTTGATGATTTTGTTGGCATCCAACTGTTCTCGAATTGGTTTATTCAAGAATTCGAAATATCCCAATGCGGTAAAAGAATCGAATCCTAGAATTCCTATTCGAGATATTTTTGGGCCCTTAGCCGCTATTGTACCTAGTATATCGAATTTTTCTTCATCTTACTATTTACTAACACATAATCAGATCTTGTTAAAAAAATATTTGTTCTTTGACAATTTGAAACAAACCTTCCAAATACTTCAAGGGCTTAAATACTCTTTAATAGATGAAAATCAAAGGATTTCGAATTTCGATAGTAACATCATGTTGGATCCATTCCATTTGAATTGGCACTTTCTCCATCATGATTCTTGGGAGGAGACACCGGCAATAATTCACCTTGGACAATTTATTTGCGAAAATGTATGTCTATTTAAATCGCATATAAAAAAATCTGGTCAAATTTTCATTGTTAATATTGATTCCTTTGTTATAAGAGTAGCTAAGCCTTATTTGGTCACTACAGGAGCAACTGTTCATGGTCATTATGGAGAAATCCTTTACAAAGGGGATAGGTTAGTTACGTTTATATATGAAAAATCGAGATCTAGTGACATAACGCAAGGTCTTCCAAAAGTAGAACAAATCTTTGAAGCGCGTTCAATTGATTCACTATCGGCGAATCTCGAAAGGAGAATTGAGGATTGGAATGAGCGTATACCAAGAATTCTTGGAGTCCCTTGGGGATTCTTGATTGGAGCTGAGCTAACCATAGCCCAAAGTCGTATCTCTTTGGTTAATAAGATCCAAAAGGTTTATCGATCCCAAGGGGTACAGATCCATAATAGACATATAGAGATTATTATACGTCAAGTAACATCAAAAGTGCGGGTTTCCGAAGATGGAATGTCTAATGTTTTTTCACCTGGGGAATTAATCGGATTATTGCGAGCGGAGCGAGCAGGGCGAGCTTTGGATGAATCGATCTATTATCAGGCAATCTTATTGGGAATAACAAGGGCTTCCCTGAATACCCAAAGTTTCATATCTGAAGCAAGTTTTCAAGAAACTGCTCGAGTTTTAGCAAAAGCTGCCCTACGAGGTCGTATTGATTGGTTGAAAGGCCTGAAAGAAAACGTAGTTCTGGGGGGGATTATACCTGTTGGTACCGGCTTCCAAAAATTTGTGCATCGTTCCCCACAAGATAAGAACCTTTATTTCGAAATTCAAAAGAAAAATCTATTCGCGTCGGAAATGAGAGATATTTTGTTTTGCCATACAGAATTAGTTTCTTCTGATTCTGACGTAACAAACAATTTCTATGAGACATCAAAATCCCCATTTATCCCCATTTATACGATTTAAGGATACATAAAGCAGATTTTTTTACTTTAAACTAGATTTTTGGCTTTAGAATACTAACAGGTCAGATTTTCTATTTTTATTTTAATAAGTAAAAGAAGTCAGTTAATTCATTAAGGTTACGTTTATACCATGTATCAACGGCCAATTCTCAGTGGAAGGTTACATCAGAACAATTATTATTTATTTCAAGCTATTTCGGCTCTTTCTTAATCTTCAAAAAGAAAAAAATTCCGTAATGGAATGGTAGGATGAAAAAAAAAGAAAAAATCAAAAGGAAGTGTGGAAAAAATGACAAGAAGATATTGGAACATCAATTTGAAAGAGATGATAGAAGCGGGAGTTCATTTTGGTCATGGTATTAAGAAATGGAATCCTAAAATGGCCCCTTACATCTCGGCAAAGCGTAAAGGTACTCATATTACAAATCTCGCTAGAACGGCTCGTTTTTTATCAGAAGCTTGTGATTTAGTTTTTGATGCAGCAAGTCAGGGAAAAAGCTTCTTAATTGTTGGTACCAAAAAAAGAACAGCGGATTTAGTAGGATCAGCTGCAATAAGGGCTCGTTGTCATTATGTTAATAAAAAGTGGTTCAGTGGTATGTTAACGAATTGGTCGATTACGAAAACTAGACTTTCTCAATTTAGAGACTTAAGAGCAGAAGAAAAGATGGGAAAATTCCACCATCTTCCAAAAAGGGATGTGGCAATCTTGAAGAGAAAATTATCGACCTTGCAAAGATATCTCGGCGGGATCAAATATATGACGAGGTTGCCGGACGTTGTGATCGTCCTTGATCAGCAAAAAGAGTATATAGCTCTTCGGGAATGTGCCATTTTTGGGATTCCTACTATTTCTTTAGTCGATACAAATTGTGACCCAGATCTCGCGAATATATCGATTCCAGCCAACGATGACACTATGACTTCAATTCGATTGATTCTTAACAAATTAGTATTTGCAATTTGTGAGGGCCGTTCTCTCTATATAAGAAATCGTTGATTAAGAAGAATAGCTAATTCTTGGACAACTGCCTAGATTTATGGGATCACTTACTATTCTTTTTGTTTTGCCTAGGGGAATATTGATATATATTAGAGGGTATTGATATATATTATGATCTGATGTGATTTCTTGGTATCCTAAATATAAGATTAATACTTCAAGTTGCTGAGTTGAGAAAGAGATGGTTGAATCAAAAGAATTACTTTTTTGAAGTTCAATTTTTATCAGAGGACAATATGAATATTATACCATGTTCCATTAAAACACTCAAGGGGTTATACGATATATCGGGTGTAGAAGTAGGGCAACACTTCTATTGGCAAATAGGAAGTTTCCAAATTCATGCCCAAGTACTTATCACTTCTTGGGTCGTAATTACTATCTTGCTAGGTTCAGTTATCATAGCTGTTCGGAATCCACAAACCATTCCGACCGACGGTCAGAATTTCTTCGAATATGTGCTTGAATTTATTCGAGACTTGAGCAAAACTCAGATTGGAGAAGAATATGGTCCCTGGGTTCCCTTTATTGGAACTATGTTCCTTTTTATTTTTGTTTCGAATTGGTCGGGTGCTCTTTTACCTTGGAAAATTATACAGTTACCCCACGGGGAATTAGCAGCGCCTACGAATGATATAAATACTACTGTTGCTTTAGCTTTACTCACATCAGCGGCATATTTTTATGCGGGTCTTAGCAAGAAAGGATTGAATTATTTCGAGAAATATATTAAACCAACTCCAATCCTTTTACCAATTAACATCCTAGAAGATTTCACAAAACCTTTGTCGCTTAGTTTTCGACTTTTCGGGAATATATTGGCGGATGAATTAGTCGTTGTTGTTCTTGTTTCTTTAGTCCCCTTAGTAGTCCCTATACCGGTCATGTTTCTTGGATTATTTACAAGCGGTATTCAAGCTCTTATTTTTGCAACGTTAGCCGCAGCCTATATAGGCGAATCCATGGAGGGTCATCATTGAATTGACTCAATTCATGCACGGTTCCAGATAATCTGCTTGGTTGGAAAACAAAATAGTTAGAAATGCATATGAATATACAACCTAGAGTTGTAGGAGAGAATAGACTATATTACGGAATTGTCAAAGTATATATGAATTAAGGGGGGCGGAGTCAGGCTAGATCTATATCCTTAATGTCTATAAGTCCAGTCATCTTTTGTGCGGGTTTCCACTTTAAGAAAGGATTTTAGAATCCGAATCCAGTTCTATGGAGCATATTGTTATCAATTGTATATCTTGATTTAATTCTTATTGGATTAGGTCGATTTCAATAGGGGTTCTTCCTCCATTTCGTCTTTTATTATGGATTATATGATAGGGGAAAAATAGAAACTCAAGGATATCGAAGAGTAAAGAAAGAGGGATGGAATGAAAGAGTTGTTGGTTGGAAAGAAAGAGAAATAGAATAATGAGAATCATAATCATATGGATTTACATAAACCTCTAATGATTAGAAACTAAAAATGAGATCTCGAAGTAGTTATCATTTCAATTTGTACGTTTTAGTTACTTCTCCCCAATAGAGCTTAGAAGTAAGAATTTGTTGGTTGATTGTATCCTTAACCATTTCCTTTTTTTGACACGAGGAACTCACCATGAATCCACTAATTGCTGCTGCTTCTGTTATTGCTGCTGGATTGGCCGTAGGGCTTGCTTCTATTGGGCCTGGAGTTGGTCAAGGTACTGCTGCAGGACAAGCTGTAGAAGGTATTGCGAGACAGCCCGAAGCAGAAGGTAAAATACGAGGTACTTTATTGCTTAGTCTAGCTTTTATGGAAGCTTTAACAATTTATGGACTAGTTGTGGCACTGGCGCTTTTATTTGCGAATCCTTTTGTTTAATCCTAAAAAAGAAAATGAGTCCTTTAGATTAGATACTTTTTTCTTTTTTTAGTAAATTGGTATTTACTTCTGCAATTCCAATTATATCAATACTTTACTCCTATTTATTACTCCCGGAATTCTCCATTTATTGGGACAGACAATACCCCATCGCAGGAAGAACTGATTTGAGGATGATCAATTTAGAGGATATGCTCGCCTTCTTCCTTCCCGTCCTTAGTTTAGGACAGTGGAAAGTCTTTTTCTTTTTATTTTAGGAATTTTGGGAACATTTCAACAAAGGAGGTCTTTCACAGGTCAAACGAGACCTAAGACTTAACCTAAAAGAAATTACTAGATTGAATCTATTTGCATTAAAAAAACCGATCAAAAAAGGGCGAGCGAAGTAAGTGATCGAAAAACTTTGTTCTTTGTTCGTCCTATCTATAAGAGGAGAGCATATGAAAAATGTAACCCATTCTTTCGTTTTTTTAGCTCACTGGCTACCCGCTGGGAGTTTCGGACTTAATACCGATATTTTAGCAACAAATCTAATAAATCTAACTGTAGTGGTTGGTGTATTGATTTTTTTTGGAAAGGGAGTGTGTGCGAGTTGTCTATTTCAAGAATAGATTGGATCTATCCGGCTGCACTTTTAAATATTTTTTAGTATTTTTGGATAAAATAAATAAGAAAAAGTGCACGATCTCAACGAATTACTTCTGAATAAATTCAGAAATCATATGGAAGAACCATAGCATTTCGCGACTCATTGGTAAATCAACTTTGATTCTCTATAGACCAATAATGTGAGACCTTTAACACGGTTAAAGCTAAACTGCTTGAAGTCCAGGCAAAAAGGGGTACTCTTTCTACAACTATATTAGTATTAGTACCGAAATGCTTTATAAACGGGAAATAGCTAATGTAGAATTTATCTGATATAGAACACTCATATCGATAAAATGGCTTGAACTATTTACTAGAAGGGCACCTGCCCTTTTTTTCCAATGCCGAATCGACGACCTACGTATAAAATAAAAAAAAGAGAAAATTTTTGGACTTGAAGAAAAAAAGGAATTCTATCAATTTTAATTTCCCATTTTTTAGTTTGTTTTTCTTAATGAAATTGAAATTATTAACTAAAAGGCAAATACAAATAAAGAAACAACTTTGCTGACCATGATAGATTTTTATCTAGGCAGAAGAGTCCTCTTAATATTTATCTAGTCTTATATTCTTATATTATCTTATATTATATGGATTTCAGTATATTGAAATATAAACAGAAAAGAGAAGATAGAGGATAGGCTCATTCCATAAAAAAAGATATGGAAA